TCCAATTTATACCTAATTCTTTTATTATGATATTATGATCAGGGTGCAAAAAAATAAAAAATCAATGAATTTAGGATTCAATCTACTCTCTATGAATAAGATAAAAACAGAAGAATCAGAAACAGCATAGAGTTTCCCTTTTTTTAGCACACACAATTGAATGTTCAAAAAGGAATTCACAAATCTTTTTTTGGTAGTATAATTTCTAAAATACAATGGAATTGCGTACGTATATACTCATAGGAGTAATCTTTAGGAAGTACATGCCAATATAGCTATCCGTATATCACATCTTTTATCATAATTGAACTTGGTGCAACATAGGTTAGGTCGCACTCTATACATAATGTCTATCTTCTATTCATATTCAATGAAATATTCAAGCACGATGATCCTATATAGGGATATGTGCATAAGAAATAGACCCGGGCTCAGTATCCATGTATAAAAATTTCTGTTCTGGAGTTTACACTGTTCTGGGGTTTACATATACACATATATTTTCTTATAATTCTAATTGATAATGTAATAGATAATGATTAGTCGTAAATCAATTGGATTTTGCATCCATTAGAGGTAATACAAATGGAGATACAAAATTAAGAGCCGTTCACTAATTCAAAGTAAGTAAGAGTAAAAGATTAATAAGTAAATAGTTAATGAAGTAAAGAGTGAATTATTCTAAATTGCCCTGCATTTTACAGTCTGTGACCGGGGCCAGGAATCTTTTCACTTTTCTATAGAAAAGTGAAAAGAGAAGGTAAGTTTTTAAGCGACGCGTGTTTTGAGATAAAATCAATCGAAGAAAAGAATAGAAACAGGATCCAATAAAAAAGAGGAATTATTTTTTGGAAAAAAAATAAGTACAATGGGATTCAAGATCCAAAAATAAAAGAAATTAAGAAAGTAAAAAATTCAAATCAAAACAAAATGAGGAGAGGAAAAGAAAGAGAATAATAATATAATTATAGATTATAGAAAGAGAATAAGAATATAAGTATAAGAATATATATTATATAATTTCTTTATCCATTTTGGATGGAATTTGGCGGCATGGCCAAGTGGTAAGGCGGGGGACTGCAAATCCTTTATCCCCAGTTCGAATCTGGGTGTCGCCTGATCAACAAAAAAATACTTGGAATTTTTTGATCGAACTTGACGAATTCTTGCCCCGCAAAAGCATAGGCAAGGGCTAGGTCTGTTGATACTTGATTTTGAGAACCCGTAGGCCTATAAAAGACTGTCATCTTTTTTCTCAAAATCTGGGTTCTGAGTGTGGCTCAAAAAGGTACCAATAAATCTGAAGCAACCCAATCTTATTAATGATTGGTTTGGGCTATTCTGAATTGAATCAAATAAAAGAAATAGTGAGAATGAATTCTGGGCATCAGAACTATGAAAGTAAGAAGTCGGAAATCTTGGTATCCAAAGGTTCCTAAGAGACACTCCGTTTTGGCTACTAAGGTTGAAGAAAGGATTCTAAAAAAGACTATAAAGACTCCCTCATTATTTTACAATATAACTTTCTTAATATTGAGGTAGTGTCTACTCACTCTGTCTGCGATGAAATTAGATTGGATAGGCTGATGGGAATTTCATTTAAGAATTGTGGCAAAGAACTGAAGATACTTTGTATCCAGGTATCCAGACTCACTAGAGGCTCTGAGTGCTGCTCATAAATTTCATCAGAATGGTTGAATGGCTCTTCTTTCTATTTGTATATTTTCTTTTTTTTTCCAATTCTTTCTATTTCAATAGAATTCTATTGAAATAGAAAGAATTGGAACTTTTTATGAGTGGATTCATGAAATTCTTTCATAAAGAGCCGTAAGTAAGAATCCTATTTTGACTCTGCACCATTGATTCCACTATGATTATGAATTAATAATGGAATAATTCCTTCATTTCATAGAGATAGGGGACATCATTCGCATGGATATAGTAAGTCTCACTTGGGCTGCTTTAATGGTAGTGTTTACATTTTCTCTTTCACTTGTAGTATGGGGAAGGAGCGGGCTTTAGAGCTAGGAATATTACTAATATAGTACTTTACTGAAAAATCTACTTGTATCAATTGTGATCGTTTTGCGAAAGCTTAAAAAAAACTTGACTTGCTTTAGTTTATCTATATATTATTTCTTATATATATCAGTAGTATTATATTATTATTAGATTTCTATTTTCTATTGAATCCTCTATTAAATAGTTTTCTTTTATTATTATATTCTTATTATTTATTAATATATATTATTAGATTAGATTTCTAGAATTCTCTAATATATGATATGGTATTTATATGGTATATAGTATATGCCCGTACTATTCTTCCTACATTAATTCTTTCGATGGGCCCCCGGATCCATAAGCATAAGAAGAGATATAAAAAATCAGGAATTCAAGCAGTTGACTTGCAATTCTTTTGGATTGATTGAAATGTATACAAATGGGTGTATAGAAAAAATATAAGATTCGAGTGCTATTTCATTTTGATGTACTCCTA